GGTTTAATCCTTTATATTTTCTATTTTAGGAAATAAAGTTTTTGATCGGAATAGGAATCAAACCGAAAGCAAAGATCCTTTAACTATTCCTTTAACTATTAAAGGGTTAGAAAAACGAATCACACTTTTACCACTAAACTATACCCGCTACAGTGTGATTATTGTATACAACTGGACCTTTTGTCGAATAGGGAAATTGGACAGAATAATAGTAAATTTTTAAAGTTTCAAAAGAATAAAAATTCTAGTTTTGACCTTTTTTGTTTTCGTATATCGAACTATCATTTCTTCCCTTTTTATTCTTGCTTGAATATTTTGTATTCCGCTTTCTAATTTTCTAATTTTATAGAATACTAAGCTATTTTCCAAATCAGATAAATCATTCTTATTTATCTAGAATCTATTTAATTTCAAATTAAAATTGTTTTTGTTTGAACAAAAAAGGCCCGGTTAGGGGCTGAACAGGCCGGGCCGTGGTAATAAAAAAAAGACGGGTCCTTTGAACAAGATCAAAAAGGGAGAATTCCTTTTTTTTTTTTACTTTTTTTTATATTGTTTTGTTGGCACTTTACAGCCCCTTTTTTATTTAACGAAATTAAATTGCTGCTAAAAAGTGTACATATCCATATAATATCTATATAATAAATATTCCTTACTTTTTGTGTAATTTAACAGCGTCTTCAATTGGGAGAGATGGCTGAGTGGACTAAAGCGACGGATTGCTAATCCGTTGTACGAGTTATTCGTACCGAGGGTTCGAATCCCTTTCTTTCCTCTTCCGTTGATGACTTTATTTTTTTTTTCCAAATTGTCAAAAAACTTTTTGTTCCTAGTTAAACATAAAAAATCTTCAAAAAATGTAAAATAAAAGATACCTTTTATTCTTCACGTCCAGGATTACGTCCTGGATCATTAGATAGGAATCCAAAGATGAAGAGAGAAACAAAAAATATCACTACTGTATAAACGAAGAGTTTGAGAGTAAGCATTCTAAAATCTCCAAAATAAATTTTTTATTTGAAAAAAAAAATAGAATAGGTTCTACAGTTTTCTACCGCATATCCTCGGTGAATACTAATAACCAAATTCGAAATAGAAAAGGATTTTCAGAAATTCATTTTGAAAAAGAGTTTTCTATTAACCAAAATCTAAATATCTTTTAGATCCGATCAATTGTTAGGATTTATTATCAACTAAAGTAAAGCAGCCATTTTATCGTCGATTTTAAAATGAAATATTTTATCGAAAACTTACAGCAGCTTGCCAAACAAAAGCTAAGAGAAAAAATAGCACAGGTATGACGGGCATAACATCTATGATTGGATTCAAAAAAGCATAGGCCTCGGGCAATTTTCCGAAGAAAAAGCTACTTGAATATGAAAAAAAGGCATAATGGCAGATCCCTATCAAACTACAAATATTAAGCATAGCAGACATTTTGTTCTATGAGATAATTCCATTTCGATTGAGTTATTTATATAATATAAATATATAAATAAAAGGAAAAGGTAAAAAAAAGGGAGACAAAGAGTCTCTCTTTTTTTTTGAATCCGCCCAACCAAAAGTCCTCCAATTCTCAAAAGAGAATAGAAGAAATCATACTTTTCATACAATATCTTAATTGAATTATATCTAATGATCAATAAATTAAGTTACATTCTCTATTTACGCGTATTAAAATATTAATAAAAATTTAATCGACTCTATAGCTATTTATCTTGTACTTTGAGTTGACAAAAAATCAATATTAATATTATTAATATTGTTGATTATTCGTGTCGAATAGAAATCTAAATGGGGCGTGGCCAAGTGGTAAGGCAACGGGTTTTGGTCCCGCTATTCGGAGGTTCGAATCCTTCCGTCCCAGAGCATATCCTTTATCACCTTTATTCATAAATGGAACCAACGACTATTCATGATTCCCTAATTGAATCAATTCCATACTGGTTCCAAATTAGAAGAATGTTAATGTTATAGTAAAACTTCGTTTGAAACGATGTGGTAGAAAGCAACGTGCGACTTGAAGGACACGATCCACTGTGTATTCCTTCTTCTATCCATCATCTTCTATTTCTATAGTTCTATAGAAACGAAGGTGCTCTTGTCTCGACATCCGTTGGGAGGGTAAAATGTAAATCAAAAAATTGAAATAACTTCGTAAACTGTAAATCTATATAAATTGAAGGGATCCCAATCGAGCAAATTTCCAATTCAAAAGTAATATTTGTTAGAATAAATTAAACCTTTTTGATCCCAAGTGTATATAATGTGTGAATGAATCGTCCGTAGGATTTTTTTATTTTGATAGAAGGAAATAAAAAAAGGGGGGTAGGGGCTTGTATATACCTATAACTTTTGCTAACCTTTACTTATTTTTTTTTCGTTATAGTTATAGTTCCCCCTTCGTTCGGTTCGATTCGTAGATATTTATCATTGTTTTCGTCGAATTTCATGTTCGATAATGACAAAACTTTATTTTTTAATTTTATTGATGCTATAA